CCGAGAAGGGATAAGATGCTTGCCCGAACCGAGGTTACTGGCTTTCGACTAGAAAGGTTTTGAACACTGGGCATAAGTCAAAGGGGGTACGGGGATTCCTCCAAAAGCTAAGGAGAGGCTAAGGAAGAAGTTTCCGCCAAAGACAGAGGCGAGGAAAGCCTAAACTGGAACGAACTATTCGACAAAGAAAGCTAGACTAGACTTCGCAGTTGAGGTTCTCGGAGATGCTGACACAACGTTCTCAGATGCTATTCGACCGGAAGTAGCTATAGGATTTTCCCTCGATGGACTAAGCTAAGCAGTCAAGTCAGTTAAGTCTTCCAGTCTTGGATCGGAGTTGCAAACTGATTGACCGAGGGAACTAGCCCTTATAGATAGGGTAGGAGTGAAAGAAGAATAAGAGTAGCGGGCGGAAAGCTTTATTAATTAAGGAAATTCCACACCATCCGCCGAAGAGTCTTCAACCTCATCAACTGAATAAGGATCGGGATCAAGATCAATATCGGGGGTTAGTGGGCATGGCATAATATCCCTAGACCCGGGGAAGGCCATAAGCCAATAGTGGGATTCATTCCACCTCAACCAGATCGGGTTTAATTAAAAGGGATTCGAGTAGCGGGAAGGTACTAATTGAATAATCTCCAGCAGGAAAGGGAGGAACCGAACTAGCTTGGCTAGCTAAGGCTAATTTTGATACGAGAGTAACTAGCCCGAAGAGACGAAAGAAAAGTCGGAGAGGTTGGTTCGAAGTAGTTCGGAGAGGCAGGAAAAGACTCGAAGGTACTCAACTAAATAAAAGGAGAGAGGGTACGTACAAGCAAGACCGATACGATGGGTTGAGGGTTGTTTTAGATCGACCGAGTTAGCTCGACTCAGAAGTAGTGGAGGAGCGGAGTAGCGAAAGAAGGAGTTAGCTCGCCCGAAGGAAAGCAGCTAATAAGGAAAGGTGTTTCAAACTGCTTGACTAGCTAGGAAAGTTGGGAAAGAGTCTTTCACCCAGAAAGAGTACCTCGACGGAAACGGAACTGGTCAAGTGAAAACATAAAAACATAACAAGGGGAGGAGCTACTTAGAGAGGAGTGAAAGAAAGCATTCGACCGGTAGAGTAGGGCGAGGACATAAGTCAAAGATCTGGCCAAGAAGTTGCAGAGTTTCACGAGACTATGTTGTATTTGAGGGACAAGCTCGCCTCAGAGGGTTGGGTAGCGTAGTAAGGTTAGAGGCGCAACTAGAAGAGTTGGCCCTATATATATCTATTTTTTTCTCAATTCGATTGCAGTCTCCGAAGTCCTTCTCAGATTTGAGCTCCTCTCTGGGCTGGCTGCTAATAAGGAGAAGAGTGAAGTGTTCTTTGCTGGTGTTCCTGATCCTACCAAGTCCAGCATTCTGCACATTCTGGACTTTGTGGAAGGTTCTCTGCCTATCAAGTACCTGGGTGGGTGTCCCTCTCCTTTCCTCGAAGCTCTCCCTCAGGGATTGTCAGCCTCTCCTCGATAAAATCTCCTCACGCCTGCATGCTTGGGAGACAAGCTACCTCTTCTTTCCCATTTTGGCAGTAGAATTGTGTATGATGCAGCCTTACCCAAGTCAGCTAAGGTATGCTCCATCATCTCTGGTAGTGATTGGCTTTGGCCTGCTTCTAGCTCGGCTGATCTGTTGGATTTGCGTTTGTCCACTCTTTCCTGATTGTTCAAAAGAAGATGTTATTAGCTGGGTTCCTTCTCCTACAGGGGGCTTCTCTACTGCCTCTGCGTGGAATGCTATTCGAGGCATGCATGATGAGGTTGATTGGCACAAATGTGTTTGGTTTCCCAAAGCCATACGCAAGCATGCTTTCATCCTTTGGCTCACCATCCACAATCGTCTTTCAACCCAAGAGAAACTGATATCTTTGGGCCTCATTGATAGTGCTAGCTGCACATTCTGTAGAAGCAATATAGAAGACCGTGACCACCTTTTCTTTGGTTGCAACTTCACAGCTACCATTTGGAGAAAGGTTCTTGGTTTTTTGTAGTCTGAGAAGGTTCCCTCGTCTTTGGAGCTATGAGTTTATATGGTCTATCTCCTTGAAAGGGAACTCTTTTTTTCATTTCTTTAAAGAAGCTTGCTTGGGCTACTACTATTTACCACATTTGGAGAGAAAGGAAGAGTAGGATGTATGAGAATGTATTTAACAGCTCTTTATCTATTGTAGAAAGGATCGTTTTTGATGTTAGGTGTAAAGCTTTGAGTTTTAGGGGAATCAAAGACAATGTCCAGGAGTTTCTGTGAAAACTGGGGCATTTGTTTTGATATTCTCAAGTTGTAATTTAGTGGCTTTGTGCCTGGTCTTGTATTTTCTCAAAAAATTCTTCCATTTATGACTTGGTAAGTACCCTTCCCGTTAGAATTCTCGTCTTATCTATCGTCTGCGAATCCTTGCTTGTCAGGAGTGAGAAGGTCAAACCAATGACATTCTTTCAGTACTTTGAGCCTCTCCTCTTTCTGACTTCGTTCGACGCGTTCCTCTTCCTCTATCTGCCGATACCTCTGTTCATGGATGCTGGATTCCGAAAGGAACATAATGGGATGTCGGGCTCATACCTCTGCTAAACAACTGCTCTTCGATCCCGATCTGCTGCCTTCGCACACCCGGCACTGGCTCTGTCGATACTGCTGGCCTCGACCGGTCCACTAGAATGGTTGGAGCAACTGGAGCTAATACTATCCCTAGAAGCTGATGTTGCTTGTTGGCCCGGCCCGATCTCAATCCCCTACTGCCCCTGGCTTGGCCCCACTTCTGGGACAGATTCCACTCGATCTGACTCTGGAAATGAATCTGTCACTGGGTCTTGTCTCTGTACGAGCCTATATCCAGGTGGGCCTAGCAATGGAGTTTCCCTGGTAAACAAACAACAACATGAGCTCTGACCGACCAAGAGAAGCTTCTGTTGATCCCGTAGATTACGACCTTGAACTACCGGGCTTACCCATTCATTTTATGACAGTGCTCATCATGAGCACTAGAGAGAGTGAAGGTCAGCAGACAGTCGAGCGAGAACTTTAGCGTTTTCCCGGGATTTTAGGTTGCAAGCCGATTTACTTGCTGAAACCTACGATCTAAAGTTTCATTTTTCATAAACCCCGTAAAATGAGTTGCAAGACCTCTTTATTAGTGAAATGGGCATCTCAAAGTCGCACTTTTGCGTTTTCCGCGTAATTTGCATTAAAAAAGACTTAGCAAAGCTATCCACGTTAGCCACCTCCGGACTAGGTCTCCCTGAACCTGGAGGCGGATCATGAGGAATCTTTGACCAGCAGGATCGAGAAGCACACAAGTGAGTTACCGGGAAGTGAGGAAGTCAGTCTCACGGTCAGAGTCGGAGAAGGAGCACTACATCAATGAGATTTCGACTTGATAACTTACAGCGTACGGGGTTCGCTAAGGAAGGAGAGTAGGAAGGAGAGCAGGCAAGCCTTGATTTCTGAGATAGTAGGTAGTTAACCGGTCAGTGAGTTCATTGACTTAGTAGTTCCTGTTGCTAGTAGTTCCTGTAGCTAGTAGTTCTTGTTGCTAATCAAAGACGGCGTGTAACTACCCCCCGGAGGGAACCGAATGGAGGTAAGGAGGAGTGGTTCCGGAATCTTATTACTAGGACCGGGCAAGTTCAAACCCTAGAGTATAGAAGTAGATCAATCAATGACTTGGCTTGGAGATCCCCTCCAGAGCAGGATATCTATAACGGCCACAGATAGCTGGCTGCTCATTGCAATCTCACAATACCACTTTAGGTGACTGAGCCATTGTCGCATCCAACCCTTTAAGGAGGGTAGGGAAAGTGAGATGCTTATGTTATGATATTCTGATCTTCTGATGGTCTTCTTGTCGGGTTCCTTAGCGCTTTTTATGGAACAGGTTTATAACATAAAGAGGATCCTTCAGTTCAGATGAATGGATTCCTCCTCAGATATCGGCAGTGGGATCATCACATCAACGTAGGCAGCTCGGGATATCCGGGGTTACGGTTACCGCAATGTCGAAAACATCTATAAAGCTGTAGATCGTAGACCAACTAGCTTGCCATGCTGACTGGGCTGTAAAGAGACCACTGGGGCGAGGTAACCAAAACTGACCTTATCTTTCGTTAACCAATGCCCAAGAGAAAAGAAAAGGAAGGAGGAACAGATGTGAACTCAATTTCCTAGTGGTTTAGCATCAGAAATTGCCGTTCTTAACGACCGTCCGATCTTGTGCAGATCTATTTTAGTAGCGTCCTCCGATTAGAGGGATGAGAGAGCAAGCTGGCGTCTTTGTCCGGAGTAGCGTCATTCGAAGTCAAAGTCCTTGTGATCTATGTTCTATCTTACTAATCCTGGTAAGATAGAGAGTTTTAATCAGAGTTTGATCCTGGCTCAGAAGGAACTGCCTTTTGTTTTTACGAAGAGAAAGAAGATTCTGCCTGGTGAGGGGAAGCATGAAGTTGGGATACCCACAAGGGTGAAAAAGTAACTTGGGCCACACCACTTCCACTGAGATTTGCTAGCCCAATGGGGGTTTTGGAGTCATAAGAAAGACGGACTCCAGAAGTCTGACTCCAATTAATTGCAGAGCCTGAGGCTTCTGCTGCTTCCGGAGATGGATCTGGAACCATGCGAAGAGATGCTACAGGCACCTTTGCTTCTAGGTCTCGATCTGTTGCTGCTGGAGGATCTATTGTTGCTGGTGCTGGATAAAGAGGTTCAACCACAATAGGTGCTTCAACCGGGCTATGTCGGTCAAGTCAATTGGTCTGGACCTGCTATGCTCACTGGTCTTCCTTTCCTCCCGGCCTTCTGGACCTCCAGTCTCTTCCACAGTACCCCGCCAAGCTTTCGATCCGAGGCGCAACTATTGAGAACGTTCAAAGGTACAATTGAAATTCATCATTTGATCCCTATAGGGATAGAGGTTGCGAAGCAAGTGCTAGATAGTTAAACCTGAGGTTTTTATTACAGAATGAAGTCTTCAATGATCCTCCAGTCAGAACATGGGCGAACGTGGCGGCTAAGGAAGAGGTGAGTAGAATGAAGTTCCACTAAATTCCACCTGATAAGAAAGATGGGGTAGTTGAGTTGGTTTTAGAGAGGAAGGTAGAAATCCCTGGTGATTGGGATAAAGCCCTTGTTGGCTATGTTTTAAACAAAAAGTTGTCTTACACCCTTGTATGCTCAACAGCTTTCAGAATGTGGGAGAAAGAGGGCCTAGTAGAAGTCAAGGCTAATGATGATGGGTTCTTCTTCTTTGTGTTTGACAGTATTAGTAGTAGAGATACAGTCATGGAAAAGGGTCCTTGGCACATAGGTGGACAATTCCTCATCTTGAAGAAATGGCATACGATGCTTAAACTGTCTAAAGATAGCCCTAAGAGAGTTCCAGTCAGGGCTAAATTCTACAATGTTCCTCTGGAATTTTGGGATGAGGATGGATTCCGCCGTGTAGCAAGTATGGTGGGCTTTATGCAGACAATTTAACAGAAGGGAGGAAAAGAATTTCCTATGCCGTGTAGAGATTGATGCTTAGAGTGAGCTCCCTAAAAGCTTTCGTTTGTTGAATACCAAGGTGTTCCACCTGCATCATCAAAGACTCCAGAAGATAGTGTGTCTGATCCAATGGAGGATAAAGAGCATCATCCAGCTCAGACTTTTCCTTCTGCTGATCTTCCCAAGGGGTAAGTGAAGAGAGCGAAAAGATCTTTGTTGGCACGCTCTCTCAGGATAAAAAAAGATGGATAATTAAGGTAATAGTTCCGGTGGGGAAAGAATCAATTTCTACATATGCCCTTATTCGATAGGGCTCTGGATCAGACTTCAATTGTTTCCATGAAGCCTTGGTCCCTGTCCAACGACCAGAGAAGACTTGGAGGACGCCGTAGACGGAGGAATGACGAATGCAAATTCAAGGGCTAGGAATGTCCAGGTTCATCTTACTGAGGAGATCCGAGAGAATTCATGATATTTTAAGATATGCAGTACTCCTGGGGCTTCCATTTTAAAGAAGGATAAAAGAGCTCAAGATTAAAGAAGATGGGATAGGAAATGTATCCTTTGCTTCTACTGCTACTGGATCAGAATCTACTTAATCAACTGCAACATAAGCTACTGGGTAATCAGCTTCATCAACAGAATAATCTACTTTCGCTCTTGGACCTGTAACTGCTTCTAACATTCGTACTTTAGGTGCTCTTGCTTCTACCCCTGCTACTGATGTTTTCACTCGTCGAAAGGATATGCTGCTGTCTCTGCTGCTCTACCAATCGCTTAGTCACCATCTTATGAAATGAACAAGAGCGGGCAAGGGTGCTCGTAGATCAGAAGGGGCGTAGATCAGGTATTAGCTCTGTCAGTTAGCTAGCGATGATGGATCACCACTCAAGGCTGAGTCATCACTTTACGAGTTCCTCGCTATCTGTAGGAGTCAATCTCTTCCTCTCGCCTTAGCGTGTGATAAAGTGTATAAGCGTCTGTCTTTTATTATATGAATTTCATATGGATCTCTTCTTTTTTTTGATATGCAAATAGAGACTCTCATTGAATTCTCTGATCGTCTGCTAACTGCTATCTTTCTATGTCCCCTCTAGAAGCGATTAGAATGCCTTATCGTATCAGTGGCTTTCTTTTTCGGAAGCTCAGGAGCAAGAGTAACTGTAGTTACTACGGCCTGCGGGGCAAGTTACATTAGAACGAGAGATCACCACTTCTTACACGACCTATGATATGAGACGGCTTGAAGACCGATACGGATAAAGAGAGGTAGGGAGGTCAATCTATGACTGTTCAAAAGAGAGGAGCTTGAGTTGGGACAGCGGCGAAAAAGCTAAGTGTTCATTGGTTGAGTCAGAAGGGTATAGAGCGTCCCTAGTTGGTATTCTTTATTGCTCGCAACTACCAGAATGGAGGATGACTAGGAAGCAAGTATGGACTTCATAAAGACAAGAAAGACGAGATAAAAAGAGAAAAAAGTATTGTACCCTCTGGTATTAGGCTAAGCCCCTTTCTTCAGTAGTTTCCAGGACTGACTAACCAAAAAGGGAATGGGATTTATTACGCATAGCACGGGATGAGCTCCTAAGCCGACGGGGGCATATCTCTACTACATACACTACTGTGGATGGAGCTAGCCAAAGAAGGAATGGGACTCATGCATACCACAGTGGCAGGTGAGGAATGACTCGTGGACGAAGCTAGCAGCCGAAGGGAGGCACAGAATGAGAGCTGAGAGCAGTGGGGGCAGAAGAGCCATTCGTTTATATCGGATAGACCATTACACTCGATAGACCGATCGAAGACTCAGGGCAGACCGCAGATAGCAAGCCAGTGGCAGAACTAAGTGGAATAGATGGCTAAGCCGTAAGGAAAATGCAACGAGAGTACTTTTGACGCAAACGAGAGCAGTAGTTACTCGACGCAAATAGGAGTACTCGACCTATGAGGGGAGACTACATGCACATCAGATCTGGAATGCCCTTCATGAGAACTTCGCTCAACAATCCCAAGCTCGATAAATGCAGCTGCTTCAAAGCCAACGTGATGCTCCTTGGTCAGATCAAAAAGCCTTTCCTTGTTTCCTGACTGAGTCCTGGTTTTGGATTAGCTCTCTATCTCCTCTGGTTGAGTCAGCACATCAGCTAACGTCATTTCCTCTTTGAGTGTGACAGTTGATTAGATCCCATCAGCTCGTCTGCTCAACCGCTAATTCTAAGATTTCAGATTCTTTCTTCAACTTAAAGGTAGGACTGGTTCCATTTGCTCCCTTGCCTACTCTGGATCGAGAGAGGGCAGTCGCTCTTCCTTCTGCTAAGCCCAATCGAGTGAGTTCTATTCCAGTTTCGGTCTCTTTGTCGAGTTCGATTCTTTCCACCCAGGTTTTTAACCCAGCTGTCTGGTCTGGTTTAGCAGTCTTCCCTCAATAGCTCTTTTCATTTAGAACACTATTCAGAGGTCACCCCACGAACTTCAATCTGAAGACAGGCAATCCCGGTTGGTTATCCCGATCCTTCTTTCCCTGTTATCTGGTTATAGCTCTCGAATCGGACTCTTATTCAGATTCCGCTTTTCATTCATTCTACGCTAACTTCATTGAAGAAGGACTTCGTCAACCTCGAATCCAGCTCACTCAGGAAAGGTAAAGGCCGGATTACATTTATGCCTTTAGGCAGGAGGAGAAGGCTTGCTTGGTTGAACTACCTTCCTGGCTGGCTTGGTTTAGGAGTGAAGATGAATAGTATAGTAAGGGGTGCTCGCTTCCCTGCTCAATCCAATCAATGCCGCTTGGTGCCCTTCTCCCTGCTAGCATACCAATAAAAAGCAATCAAATCAATCGTCGGAGAAGTAGTAGATGAAGTTAAAGGACTCTCGCTCTCTCGCGACTTTCCTCCGGCAATAAAGAATAGGTTTTCGCCCCATGGTAGAAGCGTGGGTGAGGAAAAGAGAGAACTTGATACCGGTTGGTTGGCCAGATGAATTCTTATAGTTTTGACTGGAGGTCGGCCACTATACCTTCTCTTTGAACTATTCCAATCCACCTTCGACCGGTCCTTTGCCTATCTCTTTCCAAATTCTTTGACTTCTCCCCCTGGTATCTCTGATCATTGCCCTGCTATTGTCTCTCTTTAGCATCGTCCTTCAACGGGCAAAAAACCATTTCCATTTTTCCACTTTTGGGCTAATCATCCAGATTTTCTGTCTGGCAGGGGACGGGAAAGATTGCTTTAGGAAGTTTGTGAACTTGGCTTCTTCGGAGGAAGCTTTCCTTAAGCAAAAAGCTCACATTCAATGGCTTCGTCTTGGCGATCAGAACACTGCTTTCTTTCACATTTCTCCAGATCGTCATCAAAATGGTGAACAAGGACTACAGTTCACGCATCTGCCCTAGGACTTTGCCAAATCCCTATCCTAAATAGTTGGTCAAACTACCGGAGGAGCACGGCCTTGGTGGCGACGATTTGAGGTGCGGCCGTCTTACCTTTAACTACGAAACCCTTGATTCTCCCGATTGCCATCACCCGCCCACTCTCTTCTTGTTATGACTGGCATTAACTTCCTTAACGGCACGGGTAGCTCTCTAAGGAAGTAGGAGTTCGTGGCTTCTTTCTTCCCTTGATTGAGAGCTAGGACGGATTTGAATGGATGGGATTGTAGCTCTCTTCTTTCTCCTGTAGGTTTGAAGATAGGCTAGATTAGCACGAATTCTATCGATCAAGCTGGTTGTTCCTGTAATCGAGTAATCGAATATGGTAGCTAGTCGACGAGCGTAGTATAAGAATATCTTTTCTTGTTAGGCTTGTACTAATGATTAGATTATGGATCTTGTCTTCAGCGGTCATCACAACCGATATTTCCGATTTGATCGCTGTGAATCATAAGGATACAAGGAAAGGGTGGTCGTAGATCAGCTGAGGGCGTAGATCTAGCAGAAGGGTAGCTAGGATCCGGCTGATGGGCTAAAGAAGGAGTTCCCGGACTGGGTTGTCAACTAGAAGGAAGATGTTAGGCATCCGGGTGTGCTATCTGAAAGAGGGCTAGCAACTCTTTAGCTACTGAACATGTGGGAGAGCAAGTTCCGTTTTCACTTACTTGTCGCAAGCAAGCAAGCAATCTCTTCCCTTCCTACCCCGGTGGGAGACAGATCAGGCTAAAGAGGGGTTACATCAAGAGGTCTAATCGGGCTAGACCAGGCTGATTCGAAGATCCGGGGTGGGAATAGAGAAGGCATATTAGGTAGGCGTAACGATCTGGCTTACTTCACTAGGTCTAATCGGGCTAAGACGGAAGATTGTTAGAGTTCCTGGCTAGGAGAAGGAATCTGTGACGCATCCGGCAGTGCTGCTATCTCAAGGGTAGAAGCAAGATGTTACCAGGTCGACACGAAGAGTTGAGGGTAGGAGATGGCTTACTTCAAGACAGCGTAACGATCAGGTAATATCAGTAGCTCTACTAGAATAGGAGAGGGTTGGATCAAGGTAATATTCTATTTCCGTATGTTTTCACTTCCTGGTAGAGCTTTCAAGGATCTCTCCTCGTACGCTGGGATAGCAAAGAAGGATCTTCCTGCTTGACTCTTCTCTTTACTGAACTCGTTACTCGTTCTTAATTCCCCTGTGGTCGAGCCTGTTGGATCTTCCTATCCCGTAGCGGTTGTCAACGAGAGGGCTAAGATGGCGTATAGACGGCCAATGGATCAGGGTTGTCCTAGAGAAGGGTAAGCTCTCTCTTAACCGGGCGATTCCGACAGCGTCCCTTGGCCTGGTCACCTATTATAACACACGATCCATGTCTCACTTTGATCTCACACCCCCATTCTCGTTTGAATTCTGGAGCTCGACCTTCGTTGCTCGGATGCGCTTGACTGAAGAGTCCTCGACAGGTCATTAGCCAGAAAGTTCCAAAGGGAGAACAAGTCTGAGACTCACTCGGCTATATCCTCCTCAGGACCTGCCCGACATGCTGTTGACTTGGAGATGAATTCTCCGGCCTTCTGCGGTCGTTACGCTTGGTCGGTCATGTTGGGACCAAAGAAAGGTAGAAGCCTCAACCGTGTCGATGGCATTATAACTACAAAATCAACATCTACATCCCCCTTTCAGCCCTTTCAATGTTCATCTTCCCGCGTGAGGGTGATCAGCGCTCTCGTTCACGAAACCAACCGAGTTGCTCATGGGAAGGAGCATGTGAGGGAGAAGGACCATTATTCGTCTCTTCGAACGGAGCCCAGGTGGCCCCTGGTTTCCTTTTTTAACTATGTATAACCTCCTCATCAACAGACGTTTCCCGAATCACCATTCATTGTTTGCCTGCGCTTGTTAGCAGCTGAATCACTCTCTCCTCCACCGAATCCGAGGGAAAGAGAACCTTTTGGGACGAGAAAAAGGAGCTCAGATCATTGCGGAGAAAGCGAAACCTAACTGATGAGTCAGTAGTTGGAGCTTACGAATCCATAGTGGGAGCGGGGTTATGCACGTATGAAGCAGTTGCACTAGTCTTTCTGTAGCGGTGTCGCTATATCTAGTATTTCAGATCTGGATTGGGCAGAGGAAAAAAGAATATATATAAACAACAAGACCAGGAAGGAGCAGATCTCACCCGCACATCTCCGATGAGTTCCATTATTCGTATTCGGGGAGGTGTCATTTATGTTCGATTACCGAATCCATCCCAGGTGGAAAACATCCCAGGCAAGACCTCCAGTGTTTGCTTTCCTAAGTCTGTTCCGGTGTTGAAAAGGAACGTTTTGCATACTACTGGTCCTCAAGAAATTCCAATCTTTTGACTTTGAGAGCGGCTTCAAAAGATCAGTGAGCTGCTTACGACGCTGCTTTCTTTCGAGTCTTCGCCTCTTTTCTATCTTCTTACTACTCTACTTCTGACTAAGCCTCCCCGGCGCGGCGGCTAGGGGTCGTACCCCAACTACGACACGTGTTGAAGCTGTACTTCTTTTGCAGCTTCCTCGGCTGAGAAATGACAATTGATCACTAATAGACCCAGACGACCACGAATCCAGCAGGGTAATCACTGTCGGTCGACGTACATTTCGCTATAACAAACACGATCTCGAATAGCATGTTTTCACGGCCTGTCATAGGCGTTCATGGATATCTATGTACCTTTTAACAATTCCAATCTTGAACTACTCCGTCCTACGAATTGTATCGATCGGATCGGGATTCCTTGGTTCGGGCCGATGAAGCAATATCAATCGATTATTATCAAACGGACTGCTATCTTTTTCTGTCGGTGAGGATCCCAACAGAGCGCTTTCTACTTCGTTGTAGGCCATGAACTAGCTCAGAATCATTCTCACCGAGTCTACCACATAAAGCCATTTCATTCCTCGGCTAGACAGAAGGGGTCGGTCGATAGCCAACTCGAGACTTCTTCATTCAATCCGACATCGGTGGAAAAGAAAAGGAGGCTGCTTTTGCTTTAGCAGGATGGGATGGATTTCTTTTTTGGTGGTGGGTCCGGAGTAGGAAATCGCATCATAAGCGGGTAGGTCATCATATAGGTTTCGAGGAGGGGAACGAGATCCGATTCCGAATACTGCTCCTTCTTTACCAGGTTCAGATCTTTACTCGACTTCACATGTGGAGGGAAATCCTATAAACGGGGGAGTGACGGAGACGGAATAAAGGCTGATCTGGCAATCGATCTTGATGTCGCCTCGTCCCCTCAACTGCTTCATTAGCGGGTGATCGATCCGTCGAATCCGACTCAATTTCCCCAACCTTTCTGTTGGACCATTCATTGGATTGATCCTTCCACCGCCCCTAGAGGGCGCCAGGTAGACCAATCCAGGAACGGGAAAGTCAAATCACCCTTATCCAACTACCAGCGAGGGCACTCCACCTTCTTTATTGAACTCGAACGCGGGACAATCCAGAATCGCTTCGGGTGGGGGAAAGATATCTACACTGACAGGAAAGGGAAGACCGAGCAGACTAGGGGCTAACGTCTCGATGAAACGGAAAGCGAAAAAGCAATGAAAATGCAACCTCAGAGTTCGGGGCAGACCCAGTTTCAGTGGTTTCGGGATGACCTTCGTGTGGAATATAGGGAGTGCGCAGAAGCTAGTCAAGTGGCTCGAGAGACCTCAAACTGTCTGATCAATCGTCAGAAAATCGAATTCTATATTCGTTGACCGAAGCTTGAAGTCCCACTAGCAGAAGAAAATCGGGAACTGGGGCGAAAGAATTGGAATGAAAGACTTTTGCATTGCACTATTAAAGGAGAAGACCTGCAAGGGCCATAAGAACCAGCTCATCTTCGGGCTCGACATAAATAGAAAAAAAAAGATTAGGCAGTCCAGGAAACTCCACCAAAACCTAAAAGTTGTTCTGAAGAGGATCATCCTTCTCCACAACGACGATTTTAAGCGGAGAAAGAGTCAAAGTTCCGGCTAACACGGCGTTTTTCATTTAAAAAACTTCTCTTTCCCCGAGCAAATATTGATATTAAGTGTCGCGATTTAATTCACGTGACACTGTTTCAATCTCAACAAGAAGCTGACGAACGGAGCACTCGTACCGCATGTCTTTAATATTCAATCTATGCCTATTCACCACATAGGAACCGGCCGGATTCGAACTCACTTTGAAAAGTAAAATTCTAACTCATGCCTTGCCCGTCGTGCCACAGTTCCATTTCAATCTCTTCAGTCTTTCTCTCAATGACTACTAGATTGCTAAACAGTGACTCTTTGTTCTCTTCTCTCTCTTTCTGCTTCGAATCGTCCGTTGATCTTTTTTCTCTTATGAAATGGATAGTTAGCGTCGACCTACTCTTGCATTTGAACCCTAGGACTGGGAATTGGCAGTTGCTTTAGCAGCTCCGGTAAAGGCAGCATTCATTGCGGATTCTCTAAGACCTAACTGCGCTGTCGAGGGAGTTTTAGACAGAAATGGATTGATTCTCTATCCGGGAGATCGCTTGATTGATTAATCCCCGGCCGGGACCAAGAAGCTCAAGAGAGTTCCTTCCTTCTCGTATTGCCCCCAACTCCTAACATCTAGGTCTTCTCAATCGGTTTCAGGATATGATTCCGCAGGAAGGGTAGTAAACTACTTACATGAAATCTGCAATAAACAGTCTTCCTTCCCGATACGGACCTAGTGCCATCCCCGCAGAACCAAAAGAAAGGCTAACAGGGGATTCAAATGTCAAACCTGCCTCAAAAAAGAAAGAACCCGGACGCTGCTAAAGTAAAGGAAAAGAAGATAGGATCCGCCTTAGACAAGGCACCTTGGGAATCCTATGAGAAAACAGAAAGAAAGACAGCGCATTCCCTCACAGCCAATTCTTCTTCAATTGCAGAAGCCATTCTAACAACCTATGAATATGCAGGGGATTCTGTCAAAGATCCGACAACAGGGGATTCGATGCCATCAAGACAGCCTGGTATTCCATGTCAAAGCAAAGAAAAAGAGACAACAGCCTTTATCCTTTATCCCACCAGACATTCCAAAGACCGCGCTAGGACCCTTTCATCCCTTCGCTCCTTTCGCTTCGACCCATGAATCTTTCTATCCATTCATCTTTATCTTAACCAAAAGGAATTCTCTTTTTCTAGTCTTATTTCATACTAATACAAGAAGAATGCTGCAAGAGGTGACTAATCATGCTATTCCTTCTGTCTTCCCTAACCTCCATCTTCAACTAGAAAGCGGTTTTAGGAGTGCCCTTCGCACCTTACTTCTTCTTTTAGCCTTCGTGCCCCATCCTCCAATGGTGCATTCACTCCCGCCCTTAAGAGTTATTGCTTCAAGTTAACTTGCCTTGCTAATGCTAGCTTGCCTTCTATTATTACTGTCCAGAGCGGGGAAGAAGCACTACTGAAGGTCATTACTGTGTTGGATCAACTACTTCAATTGGAGCATTCTGGTAAGCTTGATCCTCGGGTTAAGGTAGCTGCCAAGGAATGAATCAAAGACCTAAGGACGTTTCCAATACCACTGCTCCCGCTGAAACAATTGTAGATGTTACGAAAGCTATTTATTTTGCACTTGAAGACAGAAAGAGTATATAATTATCTTAACGCTTGTCCTTCGCTCTGGATTCCTTGCCCAAGTGAGGATAGGTTTGGCCCAAGAGTCTTCCCCTTAGATCTCGTTTTTGGATGACACTAAGGGCGATCCCTTAAGGTGACTGCTAGCTCCTGAAGTGAGTTCTCGCTACCCGGCATTCAATCCCAACGAATGACTTATTTTTTCAATTAAGAAAGGTTCTTTCATAGAATAGGTTGTTTAATCGAATAGGTTGTAACCCTCCTGATCCAAGCTGAGCGCTAAGAAGTCGTGCATTCCTTCTTTGTCTGGTAGTTTCATAAGGTAGTTGCCTTGCCCTTCTGGTATAAATAGATAGGGAATTCTTTCCTAAATAGAGTACCGGTCCCAGGTCTTTCGGAATCCTTTCTTTACTTCTTGCGTATTGCTACCACGGGAAACCCATCTTTTTTTCTTAAAGCCCGATTGCACGAATAGCGATTCCTATTCTGATAGCTAGGAGAGGGCAACCTATATGTTGATTAAGGCTGCTATTATCAGCTGTTCTTGATGTCTATGAAAGCATGGGAGCAGTCTTCTCTTTGTAGTTTGGAGAGCAGGATGGCACAACGGGAGGTTAAGGAATCAAACCCTGAGACTTTCTCCTTGTTGTTAACTGTAGGGTGGTCGAAGATTAGTAGAATGCGTTAGAAGGCATTAAGGGTTATAAAGGAGAAAGCGGACTCCCTTCACGAGCTGTAAGTCCAGGGAAGCTCTTTCACCTTCTTAATAGATCTTATAACCTGGGGTGGGTGACCCCGTAGCTCACCTTTCAGTCAAAAGAAGGCAAAGACATCTCTAGAATCTAGTCTGAAGACCATTCCCCCACCTTTCACTTCTTGGGACCATGAGCCCTGATTTCCTGTCTTCAAGGGCAGATCCCCATGCCTGAGACGTGAGATGACCTGAATGCCTTCGACTGCTGCTCTAACCATGGATTGGTCTCTGCTCCCCTATCTGCTTGATCATAATCTGCGCCTGAAAGCTTCCTTGAAAGGTTTGATTAGCCGATCCGAGGAACCCAACCTGGAGTTGAGCTGATTGTCATCGTTGACTGCTACCCTTGGCTACTTTTTCAATATTCCATTTTTAGTAAAGGAACCCATATACAAAACGAGGGTTTTGAGCATCGATTTCGTTACTCACAACCTGCATTGGATCAACCGCAACCTCATACGCGCAAGAAGGCCGACCCCGCCAACTGCCAGGCAAAGCAGGCCGCTAAGGAGATTGCTCCTAATTATTAGTTGCATTTTTCTTTCCATTCCTAGTTCTACCCCAAGAGGGGGGATTGCTTTCACCACTTTCTATCTCAGTCAACGGGTGTCACAGCAAAAGACAAAACCTATGGATTGGCTTTCTTTCCTCTGACCGCTGAGCTTGACTCTGAAACCAAAGCATGCTTCAACGCCGGACCTCCCTCGACAACCAGGATGAAACTCTTGCCTTTACAGATCGATTTTAAGTCCCTCTTTCTTTAGTCAAAACCCTCATTGTTGGCATCTTAGGTTCTATCGCTTAGTGGCCTCGAGAACTACGATTTCTTCTTAGTCAACTTGACTTGTCAGAAGGAAGCGATCAAGAAGAAGACTGGCTTTCTCACCCTAGCGCTACGGAGGGGGCCAACCTCTATTATGTTATGCTAGACAAGCGATTCTCGAAAACAAGCAGTTCAAGAGATGCTGCTCGGAATTCTATTGAGAGTCCACGCGCGCATAGAGCCATATTATTCTTATTCATTCGACTGGGGAAGAAAAAAAAAGTAGGGCGGACTGACTCAAAGACAGAAGGTTTCAGAATTCCTGAAGAAAGGCAGGTTTAATCAATCAGTCTTACCCGTCGAGAAATCATACCATACTGGGAAGGCACGTTGAAGTCTCTCGATTCGAAGTAGATCGATTCTATCTATGATCTTTCCATTTCAATCTATAATCATCTTGAGTTTAAAGCATCTCACTCTCTCTTAGGGGCATCAACAAAGAAGTAGATATCCAGGCTTCAAACAGGCCTATCAACAACCTACGATACGATCCCATCTCAAAGACAAAAAGACTAAGTCGAAGTCAAGCTGATCCCCAAAGTCGGGCATTTCAAGCTCATTCGATAACTGCACTCGATCCTGTGATTCGAAATCGCTTAAAAGAGATGAAAGTTCACTTCAGTAGCCGGATTGGAATAACCCATTGGAGAATTATCAAATTGAATGATTGTCACTAGAATTCGCTGTTCCAACCCAAAAGGAAAGATTACTTGCCCCACCGTCAAAAAAGCGAAAGAGTCATATAAAAAAAAAAAAAAGCCTTGCCTGCGGAAGGTCATCTTTGTCTGATGGAGCAACCGATCTTTGCTTTTGCGCAAACTCTTCTTGCTTGTATGAGGTGTCTTTAGAGTAGCGAAAGACCAAGAAAAGGAACTTCCATTTTCATTTTTGTAGGGCTTTTTAGCTAGCAGGCTTAGATAAAGATAAAGGGGTGACTTCGTTTTCCCTCTCGGGTCGGGTAGCGCGAGTGAAAATGCCAGCCTCTCATAACAAGGATCGGAGGTTTCTTTATTATATATTAATATAGTTTGGCAGAGCGGGCACCTCAAGCTATGGAGTCGGGGACTAAGAACTCGGGGAAGGTCTTACTGTGACTTTCTTGGCATCGAAGTGGCCTCTTCACCTCAGGGATCTATTCTATCGCAAGTTAAGTATAAGTATGCTTCCGATCTTATTGCTCGTGCTGGTCTCTCCGACAAGACAATAAGATTGCGGATACTCCTTTGGAACTCAATGTCAAGCTTCGGCCAACTGATTGGGAACCTCTTTCATGGATCCAATCCAATCTCCTACGTGTTGCTTGCTTTTTTTCCTAGCGCTGTTCCTTCGCTGCTTCGACGTAATTCCCCATTCATCCGAAGTAGTATTTTAGTATAGAACAGAGGCATTCTGGGCCGACTACTATGAC